GAAGTGTGGTTTATTAAAAGATTAATTTATAATTTATTTATAATAAATTTTACTTAGGACTTAATTTTTGTATTTGTATTAAAATATAAGTTTATAATATTTTATAAACTAATTAAATTTATTTATAATGTGTTTATATATTTTAAATTATGAAAGTTGTAATTTTATTTTTATGTAATATTGTATTTTAAAATTGTTAAATTTATTTAATTGAGGTTATATTTATTGAAATTTTGATTATTTAATTTTATTGAAAAATGAAAAAAAATTGAAATTTTGATTTTTTTGTATTAAAATTACATCTTAAAATTGTTAAATTTATTTAATCAAAGGTAGATACCTGTCAAAATTTTGATTATTTATTTTTTAAGAAAAGTTAAAATTTTGATTTTTTTGTATTAAAATTACAGTTAAAATTGTTAAATTTAGGTTATTAAAGGTAGATACCTATCAAAATTTTTATTATTTATTTTTTAAAAAAGTTAAAATTTTGATTTTTTGTATTAAAATTACATCTTAAAATTGTTAAATTTATTTAATCAAAGGTAGATACCTTTTAAAATTTTGATTATTTAATTTTTTTTTAAAAAAAATGAAATTTTTATTTTTTGTATGAAAAATTATGGTTTAAAATTTTTAAATTAATTTAATTGAATGTAGGTATTTGTTAAAATTTATAAAAATTGAAATGTTTATTTTGTTAAAATTATAGTTAAAATGAAATAAATTTAAGGGTTTATTATAATTTATTTATAATTTTTTATAAAAAGAATGGAGATATTATATTAAATTTTTAAATATTGGGTTTAAAAATTTAATTATAATATTTAAAATTTATTAAAATAATATTTTTTTTATGTCAAAAGGGTAAAATAAACATAATATAAATTAATAAGACCTACTTCTTTTTTTAACATAAAAGGGATGAAAAGTTGTAAAATATAGAAATGTAAGAATCTTATATATATAATAAAATAATGTTTAGTTCAATGTAAGATTGAAATGTTATTTAATATTTTTAATATTTAGTATTTTTAAATCTAATTATATATATAAAATATTAGATACTTAGGTAATTTAAGAAACTTCCTTAAATTATAGTTAAGATGATAGCCACTACTGGGATGTTGGGTATAGGTGGAGAGAGATATGTGGAGAGAATAAAGATGGCCAATACAAGAAGGTAAGTTTATTAATTATTAGTTTATAAGAGGGCGGACCGGACCTCTTTTAGGTCCAGAAGGGGAGCCCATTAATAATAATATATATATATATATATATATATAGAAGTTATTACTTATATATATATATATATATATAATGAAATATAATAATATGGCTATAATTATATAATAGAGATAAATAATAAGAGGTATGTGTTAGAATATATATATATAAGTATATATATAGTTAAAATATAGGTAATGGTATATAAAAGTATTGTATATAGTGTGAGTTTATTTAATAAAATTAGAAAAGGGGTAAAAATCCCACGTATTTATTAATTTTTATGTGATGGTATATATATATATATAAATTTATTATAGTTATTTATAATTTAATTTTATTTAATTATAAAAATATAATTTAAAATATGTAATTTTATTAATGTTTTATACTGTGGTTTAGTATAGAACCTTATAAAATTTTTAAATAGAAAAGTTTTATTCTGGCTTATGTTACTTTTTATATAATTATTTTACATGTAAGTTTTAGCGTGAATATAAATAGTTCTTAAAGATTTTATTAATTTAGGCGCAGTATTTTACATTAAATATCAATGTAAATTGGATTTAGTAAATTATATAGTTCTGGTAAAATTTGTGCCAGCCACCGCGGTTAAACAAAAGGGGCAAAAAAGTATTTTTAGTTGTAGTTAATTTATGTTTTTATAGAGTTAATTAAATAATATTGTTGTTAGGTGAAATTTTAAAATATTAGATGAACTTTTTATTAATTAGGTGAAGCTAAGAAAATTAGTTAATAAACTAGGATTAGATACCCTACTATACTAATTGTTATTTAATAAGGCTTGAGTAGTAATAGTTATGTTCTTAAAACTCAAAGAATTTGGCGGTGTTTTAGTCTTATCAGAGGAATTTGCCCCGTAATCGATAATCCACGTTTTACTTTACTTAATTTGGTTAACAGCTTGTATACCGCCGTCATCAGGGTATATTAGGAGATTATGCTCAAGGATTATAATTATAAAATATGTCAGGTCAAGGTGCAGTTGATAATTAAGAGGAGGTGAATTACAATATAAACATATATTATGGATTTAAAATTGAAAGATTTTAATAAAGGAGGATTTGGGTGTAATAAAATATAGATAAATTTTATGATATAAAGCTCTAAAACATGCACACATCGCCCGTCGCTCTCATTTTAAGGTGAGATAAGTCGTAACATAGTAGATGTACCGGAAGGTGTATCTAGAAAGTTCAAAGTAGAGCTTGAGAGTTAAGCATTTCATTTACATTGAAAGGATGTCGTGCGATACGATTGTTTTGAAAAGTTTTTGTTTAATTTAGTTATTTATATTTAATTTATAAATTAATATAATATGTTTTAGTTTTAGTATAGTATATAGGATAAATATTTGTAAAATGTACTGTAAGGGATTAATGAAATAGTTGAAATAATGAATTATTAAAAAGTAGGTTAATTACTGTACCTTTTGTATCAGGGTTTATTAAATTTATTTAATTAATTTATTTTCTCGAATTAAAGAGGGCTAAATTTTTATATTTATTAAAGTAGCAAATTTATATAAAATAGAAGTTTAGGAATGAAATATTATTCGTTCTTTAAGATATCTAGTTTCTCAAGAAATGAATTTAATTCAGGTGTTATTAGAAACAAATTTTTAAAAGGTTATGTTTTAGTATAATGCTAAATTTATAGGGGATAAGCTCTATGAATTTCTAAATAATTTTATATAAATAAGTTTGTAAGCTTGAAGTTAGCTATCAATTAAAGTATGTAATAATTTATTTATAGTTATATTTATTTAAAATTTTATTAGGTGAATATTGGGATATCATTAAAAATATTTTTTGGTGAAAAATAATGATGAAATTATTATAATATAAATAATAAATTTATAATCTTAAGCAAGGAACTCGGCAATGATTTTACTCGCCTGTTTATCAAAAACATCGTCTTTTGTGTATATAGAAGATATAACCTGCCCACTGAAGAAGGTTGAAGGGCCGCGGTATTGTGACCGTGCAAAGGTAGCATAATCATTAGTCTTCTAATTAAAGGCTGGCATGAATGGTTGGACGAGGTAAAAGCTGTCTCATTTAAGATATTTATAATTTAACTTTTTAGTGAAAAGGCTAAAATGAAGTTGTAGGACGAGAAGACCCTATAGAGCTTAATAATGTAATTAATATGAAATTTAGTAAAGGTTTTATTATTAATAAAGTTATTTTGTTGGGGTGACAGGAAAATAAGTAAACTTTTCTATAAAAGTGACACTAATGAGTGAAAATATGATCCATTATTAATGATTATAAGATCAAGTTACCTTAGGGATAACAGCGTAATCCTTTTTGAGAGTTCTTATCGACAAAAGGGTTTGCGACCTCGATGTTGGACTAAGAAAATATTTGGGTGTAGATGTTCAAATGTTAGGTCTGTTCGACCTTTAAATTCTTACATGATCTGAGTTCAGACCGGTGTGAGCCAGGTTGGTTTCTATCCTCAATTAAAATAAATATTTTAGTACGAAAGGACCAAATATTTAAGATAATCTTTAAAAAAGAATACTATTACTATTTTGGCAGATTAGTGCCATAGATTTAGAATCTATATAAGGAATAAATTTCCAAATAGTAAATGTTTTATAAGGATTTAATTTTAACTTTAGTTAGAAGAATTTTATTAGTTGTATGTGTGTTAGTGGGAGTAGCATTTTTAACGTTGTTGGAGCGTAAGGTTTTAGGTTATATTCAGATTCGGAAGGGTCCTAATAAAGTAGGTTATTGAGGAATTCCTCAACCTTTTGCTGATGCTATTAAATTGTTTACTAAGGAACAAACTTATCCTGTTTTATCTAATTATTTGCCGTATTATTTTTCTCCTGTACTTAGTTTATTTTTATCTTTGGTTATTTGATTAATTATACCTTATTGAGTTGGTTTACATAACTTTAGTTTAGGTTTATTATTTTTCTTAGCTTGTACTAGTTTAGGGGTTTATACAGTTATAGTAGCGGGTTGGGCTTCTAATTCAAATTATGCTTTATTAGGAGGCTTACGTGCGGTAGCTCAAACAATTTCTTATGAGGTTAGATTGGCTTTAATTTTATTATCTTTTGTATTTTTAATTGGTAGATATTGTTTAGGTGATTTTTCTTTGTATCAAGATAATTGTTGATTTTTATTTATTACTTTACCTTTAGCTTTGGCTTGATTTGCTTCTTGTTTGGCTGAAACAAATCGTACTCCTTTTGATTTCGCAGAGGGTGAATCTGAGTTGGTTTCTGGTTTTAATGTTGAGTATAGTAGAGGAGGTTTTGCTTTAATTTTTATGGCTGAGTATGCTAGAATTTTATTTATAAGTATATTATTTAGTTTAATCTTTTTGGGTAGAGATATTTATAGTTTAATGTTTTTTATTAAGTTAGGTGTATTGGCATTTAGTTTTATTTGAGTTCGTGGTACTTTACCTCGGTTTCGGTATGATAAGTTAATGTATTTAGCTTGAAAAAGTTTTTTGCCTTTATCTTTAAATTATTTATTCTTTTTTATAGGTTTAAAGCTTTTTGTAGGTTTATAAAATTTTAAGTAAGAATTTAGATTAATAGAGGAATTTAACCTCTTTATTGTGCTTTCAAAACACATATTAAACTTTAATTAATTAATCATTCTAGGATATTATCTCAAATTTTAAGTATAATAGGGTTAATAAGGTATAATGAGAAATAGAATACTGTAAGAAGCTGTCCTGTAATAATATAAGGGTCTTCTACAGGTCGTGCTCCAATTCATGTAAGTAAAAGAGTAGCTCCTAATAAAGATCAAAAAATTAGTTGGTTGATTGGATAAAATTCTAATCCTCGGAATTTACTTTTATTAGTGAATGGTAAAATAAAAAGAATAGCGATAGATAAAACTAGGGCAATTACACCTCCTAGCTTATTTGGGATAGAACGTAAAATTGCATATGCAAATAGGAAGTATCATTCAGGTTGGATATGTACAGGTGTTACTAAAGGATTTGCTGGAATAAAATTGTCTGGGTCTCCTAATAAATAAGGGTATAGAAGGGATATAAGAGTTAAGGCAGCAATTAAAATAATAAATCCTACGATGTCCTTGAATGAAAAATAAGGGTGGAATGGAATTTTGTCAATATCTCTATTTAATCCTAATGGGTTATTAGATCCTGTTTGGTGTAGAAATAGAAGATGAATTAGAGTAGCACCTGCAACTATAAAAGGAAGCAAAAAATGAAATGTAAAGAAACGGGTTAAAGTAGCGTTATCTACTGCAAATCCTCCTCATAATCACTGGACTATGTCTGTTCCTAAATAAGGTACTGCGGAAAGTAGGTTAGTAATAACTGTGGCTCCTCAAAAGGATATTTGTCCTCAAGGTAATACATAACCTATGAATGCTGTTCCTATAACTAGGAATAGAATAATCACTCCAATTATTCAGGTATGTATAAATAAATATGAACCATAATATATTCCTCGACCAACGTGAAGATAAATACAGATAAAGAAGAATGATGCTCCATTGGCGTGTAGTGTACGTAATAATCAACCATAATTTACATCTCGACAAATATGGGCTACTCTAGAAAATGCTAAATCAATGTGACCTACATAATGTATTGCTAAGAACAAGCCTGTTGCAATTTGAATAATTAAACATAGTCCTAGTAAGGAGCCAAAATTTCATCATGTTGAGATATTTGATGGAGCAGGTAAATCTACTAATGCGTTGTTAGCAATTTTAAATAGTGGGTGGTGTAGTCGTATAGGTTTAAACATTTATTAATTAGTTGATGATCGTAAAGGTCCTTCATTAATGTTTGTAATTGAAACTACAATTACTAAGGTTAGGAAAAGATAGGAAATTAACAATATAGTAATAATAGATGATAGTGTATTATAAAGTTTAAATAAATAGTCTGTTAAATTAAAATCATTAATAATGGATGATATTTCATTGAGTAATGTTGTTGGTAAGGTTCAAGTTACAGGGTCATATAAGAAGATAGTTAGGGTTAGGAGTATTATTAATGAAATAAATATGCAAATTAGTGTTTTTGATGATAAGGAAAACATTTCATTTGATGCTAAACTAGTTACATAAATGAATAATACTAATATTCCTCCTAGGAATACTAAAAATAAGATATATGAAAATCAAAATGTAGGGGCTAATAGTCCTGAAAATACTGAAATGTAAGTAGTTTGTACGAGTAAAATTAAACCTATGGCAAGAGGATGTTTTATAAAACAAAATGTAAGTCCTATTCTTAAAATTAGAAATATAAAAAATATTTGTAGAATAACAGAGAATAGTTTAAATAAAATATTAGTTTTGGGGACTGAAGAAGGGGTTTGTACTTTTTCTCTGAAGTTTTAAGAAATTTATTTCATCTAAGGTTTACAAGACCTTTGTTTTTATTAAACTATTAAAACTAATGTTAAAACTATTTTGGTTATTAAGAATAATAATTTTGTTTATGTTGGGTGTTTTTGTATTTGTTTCTAGTCGTAAACATTTACTTGCTACTTTGTTAAGATTAGAATTTATTGTATTATCTCTTTATTTATTTTTATTTAGTTATTTGTTAAATTTAGGGTCAGAACTTTATTTTTCTATAGTATTTTTAACATTTGCGGTGTGTGAAGGTGCTTTGGGTTTGTCAGTTCTTGTTTCTATAATTCGTACTCATGGAAATGATTATTTTCAATCTTTTAGAATTTTACAATGTTAAAATTTATTTTTGTTTTATTTAGTTTGATCCCCTTAGTTTTTATGAAAACAGGATGACATTTAATTCATGTAATATTATATATTTTGGCTTTTATGTTTATAATAGTGGGTAATTCTTCTGGTTGTTTTTATGGTGTAAGATATTTTTTGGGTTGTGATGTGCTTTCTTTTGGTTTAATTTTGTTAAGTTTTTGAATTTGTGCTCTAATAATTATGGCTAGACAAAGAGTTTTAAAAACTAATTTTAATTCTAATATATTTATTTTAATGATTTTAATGTTGTTGGCTATATTATATTTAACTTTTAGAAGAATAAATTTGTTTTTATTTTATTTATTTTTTGAATCTTCTTTAATTCCAACATTATTATTAATTATAGGTTGAGGATATCAGCCTGAGCGTTTACAGGCTGGAGTTTATTTATTATTTTATACTTTATTAGCTTCTCTTCCTTTATTGGTAGGTATTTTTTATATTTATTCGGAGTGAGGTTCTTTATTTATTCCTTTATTAACAAAGATATCTTTGGTTGGGAGAAGTTTATTTTATTTGGCTATAGTTTTTGCTTTTTTAGTTAAAATACCTATATTTTTAGTTCATTTATGATTACCTAAGGCTCATGTAGAGGCCCCAGTAAGAGGTTCTATAATTTTAGCAGGTGTTTTATTAAAGTTGGGAGGATATGGTTTATTACGTTTATTTAATTTATTAACAGTTTTAGGTATAAAGTTTAATTATATTTGGGTAGGTATTAGACTTGTAGGAGGGTGTTTAGTTAGTTTTATTTGTTTACGTCAGACTGATTTAAAGGCTTTAGTAGCTTATTCTTCAGTAGCTCACATAGGATTAGTTTTAGGTGGTTTAATAACATTGACTTATTGAGGAGTATGTGGTGCTTATACTTTAATAATTGCACATGGATTGTGTTCTTCAGGTTTATTTTGTTTAACTAATATTACTTATGAACGGTTAGGGAGTCGTAGTTTAGTTATTAATAAAGGTTTAATACATTTTATACCTAGAATAACTTTGTGGTGGTTTCTTTTAAGATCAGCAAATATGGCTGCTCCTCCTACTTTAAATTTATTAGGAGAAGTAGTTCTTTTAAATAGTTTGGTTGGTTGAAGTTGATTAAGTATATTTTCTTTAATAGGTTTATCTTTTTTTAGAGCAGCTTATACTTTATATTTATATTCTTATAGTCAGCATGGAAAGGTATATTCAGGTGTTTATTCTTGTAGAGGGGGTTATAGTCGTGAATATCTTTTATTATTTTTACATTGGGTTCCTTTAAATTTATTAATTTTAAAGAGTGAATCTTCGATTTTATGATTATGCTTAAATAGTTTATTAAAATATTGATTTGTGGTGTCAAAGATATAAGCTTATTATTTTAGGCCAATGTTGTGGAGAGTATCAATTTGTTTTATTAGTTTAGTATTTTTGGGTATGTTAAGTTTTATTTTATTTTGGACTGGGGTTTATTTTATATTAAGTGAATATACTATTTTTATTGAATGGGAAGTAGTAAATTTACATAGAACTGGAATTGTTATAACTTTGTTATTAGATTGAATATCTTTAATTTTTATGAGATTTGTTTTATTAATTTCTTCTTTGGTGATCTATTATAGAAAAGAATATATAAGTGGGGATTATAATATTAATCGCTTTATTTTATTGGTATTAATATTTGTTACTTCTATAATATTATTAATTATTAGTCCTAATTTAATTAGAATTTTATTAGGTTGGGATGGTTTAGGTCTTGTTTCTTATTGTTTAGTAATTTATTATCAAAATGTTAAATCTTATAATGCAGGTATAATTACAGCTTTATCTAATCGGGTAGGTGATGTAGCTTTGTTAATGGCTATTGCTTGAATATTTAATTTTGGTAGTTTTAATTATATTTATTATTTAGAGGCTATGAAGGGAAGTTTAGAAATAACAGTTATTGGGGCTTTAGTAGTATTAGCTGCTATAACAAAGAGAGCTCAAATTCCATTTTCTGCTTGATTGCCTGCAGCAATAGCTGCTCCTACACCAGTTTCTGCTTTAGTACATTCTTCTACTTTAGTTACAGCTGGGGTTTATTTATTAGTTCGTTTTAGTCCTGCAATTAGATTTACTTGGATTAGAGATTGGTTACTTTTAATTTCAGGTCTTACAATATTTATGGCAGGTTTAGGGGCTAATTTTGAATTCGATTTAAAGAAAATTATTGCTTTATCTACTTTAAGTCAATTAGGTTTAATAATAAGTATTCTCTCTTTAGGGTTTTATAAATTGGCTTATTTTCATTTGTTAACTCATGCATTGTTTAAGGCTTTGTTATTTATATGTGCAGGTGCTGTTATTCATAATATAAAGGATTCTCAGGATATTCGTAATATGGGTAGTTTAGTAATACAAATACCTTATACTACAGCTTGTTTAAATGTAGCTAATATGGCTTTGTGTGGTGTTCCATTTTTAGCTGGGTTTTATTCAAAGGATTTGATTTTAGAAATGGCTAGTTTAAGTTTTTTGAATATAATTGGGTTTTTCTTGTTTTTCTTTTCTACAGGTTTAACAATATGTTATACTATGCGTTTGGTCTATTATAGAATAAGAGGTTTATTTAATGCTAGAGTATGTCATCCTATAAATGATGAGGGGCATATTATACTTAAGGGTATAAGTGGTTTGTTAATTATATCAGTGATTGGTGGTAGAATTATAAGTTGAGTATTATTTCCTACTCCTTCTATGGTTTGTTTACCCTTCTATTTAAAAACTTTAGCTTTGTCTGTAAGTATTTTAGGAGGTTGGGTTGGTTATCAAATAAATCAATTAAGATTAGGTGATAATTTAATAAGAATAAAATATTATAATCAAATTGTATTTTCTGGATCTATATGGTTTATACCTTATATCTCTACATATGGAGTTAGAAGAGGTCCTTTAATCAGAGGGTCTTGTCTTATTAAGAGAATAGATCAAGGTTGAAGTGAAAATTTAGGTGGTCAAGGTATTTATTTTTCATTACTCAAATTATCTCAAATTAGACAAGCTTTACAAAATAATAATTTGAAAATTTATTTAATAACTTTTGTGTTTTGGTTAGTATTTATATTTATATTTATTAATTTATGTTTAAATAGCTTATAATTAGAGCATAGCATTGAAGATGCTAGGGAGGTAGTTTACCTTTGAACATTTATAAAACCTAAGTTTATTTTTACAGTGAAAGTGTAATGTTTTGAGTAAACTATATAAATAGAAATGTTAACAGAATTTAACTGCTAAAAAGAGAGTTAGCAGCTCTCTTTTAATTACGGTACATTTCAGATAGGTTTATAACCAATTCTATCATTAACAGTGATAAGCCTCTTTTTGGCTTTATCTAATATATATATATATATATATATATATATATATATAAATAAATAAGGGTGTTAAACACCTAAAGTCAGGTCGAAACTGAATGCAATTATTCGCTTCTTATTTAAGACAGATTGAAACCAATACTTTTTGGATGCAAACCAAATGTTATATTTAACTACAGTCCTGTAATTTAATTAGCTCAGTTAAGGGCTCCTTGATTTCATTCATGGTATAAACCTAAAAGAAGGATTAAAATAAAGAATCTACCAATATAAAATCAAAAAGTTATTGAAGAAACGGTAAATAAAATAATAAGGGGAAGCAGCAAAGCAATTTCTACATCAAAGATTAAGAAAATTACTGCGATAAGGAAAAATCGAAGGGAAAAAGGAAGTCGTGAAGAGGATTTAGGGTCAAATCCACATTCGAATGGTGATCTTTTTTCACGGTCAATGATTGATTTTTTAGAAAGAAGTCTAGCTAAAATTATAACAATTAATGTAATCAATATTAAAATAATAGTTATAGAGAAAATTATAATAATTACTTATCTTGAAATTTCAAACCTTCTGGTTGGAAGCCAAATATACTATTTATACTAGATAAGTATAATGTGTTAATTTTAACTACCTCATCAGTAGATTGAAATATATAAAAATAATCAAACAACATCAACAAAATGTCAGTATCATGCAGCAGCTTCAAATCCAAAGTGGTGGTTTGGGGAGAAGTGTTCTAAGTAATGACGTACTAAACAAACTATTAAGAATGTAGTACCAATAATAACATGTAGTCCGTGGAAACCGGTAGCCATAAAGAATGTTGATCCATAAACAGCGTCTGCAATAGTAAATGGGGCTTCAATATATTCATAAGCTTGGAGGATAGTGAAGTAAACTCCTAAAATAACTGTGAAAAATAATCCTTGTAGGCCTTGGGTGTGGTTACTTTCTATAAGGCTATGATGGGCTCATGTAACTGTGACTCCTGATGCTAGTAAAATTGCTGTATTTAGAAGGGGAATTTGTAATGGGTTGAAGGGAGAAATACCTGTTGGTGGTCAAATAGCTCCTAATTCTACAGTAGGTGCTAGTCTACTATGGAAGAAAGCTCAAAAGAAGGATACAAAGAAAAATACTTCAGAAATAATAAATAAAATTATTCCCCAACGAAGTCCTAAGGTAACAATATAAGTGTGTAATCCTTGATAAGTACCTTCTCGGGTTACATCTCGTCATCATTGAATTATTGTCAATAATGTAATTACAAATCCTAAAGTTAATAGGTTTATATTATATTGATGAAATCATTGAGCTAACCCACATAAGGTTGTTATTGCTCCAATGGCTCCAGTTAAAGGTCAAGGTCTTTGGTCAACTAGGTGGTATGGGTGATTACTATGTGTGGACATTAGTTTACTTCACTAGAATATAATGTTCTTAAAACGGCAAATACATATGATTGGATAATTGCAACAGCTGATTCTAAAACTAGGAGAGCAATTTGTCCTATAATTAATAGGGAAAGGATAGTTAAAGATAAGCTTGGTCCGGTATTTCCGAGAAGAGTTATCAATAAATGGCCTGCAATTATATTAGCAGCTAGTCGTACTGCTAATGTACCAGGACGGATTACGTTTCTAATAGTTTCAATACAAACCATAAAAGGTATTAGAACTGGAGGAGTCCCTTGAGGAACAAGATGGGCAAATATATGTTGTGTGTGATTAATTCATCCATAAAGTATAAATCTAAGTCATAAAGGTAGGGCTAGTGTAAGGGTTATGGTTATATGTCTTGATCTTGTAAAGATATAAGGAAACAACCCTAGGAAATTATTAAATAAAATTAATGAAAATAGGGAAATAAAAATAAATGATCTTCCAGGGTGTCTAGTGGGTCCTAAAAGAGTTGAAAATTCTTTATGTAAAGTAGAAAGAATTTTATTTCATAGGAGGGAATATCGGGAAGGTAAAAGTCAGAATGAGAGAGGAATTAGTAGAATTCCTAGGAATGTACTTAATCAATTTAAAGATAGATTTATAACACTACTTGTAGGATCAAATACAGAGAATAGGTTAGTTATCATTGTCAATTAAAAGCTTTAGCAGAAGCTACTGAAGTATGGGAGGAAGAGGGAGGTGTGGTTTCAAATGAATAATAATTAATAATATTAAATAAAATTAAAGTTGCTGAGAATATAATAAATAAGGTTAATCATCTTAAAGGGGCTATTTGAGGAATCAAAAGATATTGAAGTTCAATAATTTTAGTATGACATACTAAGGTTATAAATTAACTAATCTTTTCACTGCGAGTAGTTGCTATATTACTATGAAGGTTTAAGAGACCTTTACTTGCATTTCAGACACTCAGTGAAGCATTTCTTATTTTAGAAATTCATGAAATAAATGTATTTGTTGGGGTGCTTTCAATTACAATAGGTATAAAACTGTGATTAGCACCACAAATTTCAGAACATTGACCATAGAACAGCCCAGGACGATTTATAAGGAAGCTAGTTTGATTTAATCGTCCTGGAGTAGCATCTACCTTAACACCTAAGCTAGGAACTGCTCATGAATGTAAAACATCTGCTGCTGTAATAAGTACTCGGATTTGAGTATTTATGGGTAATACTGCGTGGTTATCTACTTCTAGAAGTCGGAAATTTCCTAACTCTAATTCTGTTGAAGGGATTATATAAGAATCAAATTCTACTTGTAGAAAATCTGAATATTCATATCTTCAATATCATTGGTGCCCAATAGTTTTAAGAGTGAGGGAGGGATCTCTAACTTCATCTAGTAAGTAAAGTAGACGTAAAGAAGGTAGAGCAATAAAAATCAAGGTGATTGCGGGTAGAATCGTTCAGATAATTTCAATTGTTTGGCCTTCTAATAGGAATCGGTTTGTGTAGTTATTAAAGAATAGTATAAATATTAAGTATCCTACTAAAGTTGTAATTATTACTAAAATAAGAAGCGTGTGGTCATGGAAGAATGTAAGTTGTTCTATTAAGGGTGAATTACTATCTTGAAATCCTAAACTAGCTCATGTTGCCATTATTTCTAATAAAAGAATTTATCTTTATATATGGAGCTTAAATCCATTGCACTAATCTGCCATATTAGAAATTTAGTAGTGTTGGTAATTCAGCATAGCTATGTTCAGCAGGAGGTAAGCTATGAAATCATTCAACAGAAGAAGTTATTTGAAGAGGGAAAGCTACTTGTCGGTGTCTAACAAAAGCTTCCCAAACAATGAAAACTAAGAAAAGAACACCTACAAAAGAAATTGTTGATCCAACTGAAGAAACTACATTTCAGGCTGCGTAAGCATCTGGGTAGTCAGAATAACGTCGGGGTATTCCTCTTAATCCTAAAAAGTGTTGTGGGAAGAAAGTTAAATTAACACCGATGAATATAATAGCAAAATGTATTTTTAATCATTGAGGGTTTAGAGAAAGGCCAGTGAATAAAGGGAATCAATGAACTAAACCTCCTATAATAGCAAACACGGCTCCTATAGATAATACATAATGGAAATGAGCTACTACATAATATGTATCGTGTAGTACAATATCAATAGATGAATTAGCTAATACTACTCCGGTTAAACCTCCAATTGTAAATAAAAATACAAACCCTAAAGCCCAGAGAAGGGATGGCCTATATGTTAATTGAGTCCCATGAAGTGTAGCTAGTCATCTAAAAATTTTAATTCCGGTAGGCACAGCAATAATTATAGTAGCTGCGGTAAAATAAGCTCGAGTATCAACGTCTATACCTACAGTAAATATATGATGGGCTCATACAACAAATCCTAAAAGACCAATTGCAAGTATAGCGTAGATTATTCCTAAAGAACCAAAGGCTTCCTTTTTACCTCTTTCTTGACTAATAATATGGGAAATTATACCAAATCCTGGTAAAATGAGAATATAAACTTCAGGGTGCCCAAAGAATCAAAATAAGTGTTGGTATAGGATGGGGTCTCCTCCTCCTGCTGGGTCAAAGAAAGAAGTATTTAAATTACGGTCTGTTAATAATATAGTAATTGCTCCTGCTAGAACTGGTAGGGAAAGAAGAAGTAAGACTGCAGTAATTACTACTGATCAAACAAATAAAGGAATACGGTCTATAGTTATTCCTCTTGTACGTATATTAATAGTTGTAGTAATAAAATTTACGGCTCCAAGGATTGAGGATACTCCAGCTAGATGTAGGGAGAAAATTGCTAAATCAACTGAAGCGCCTGCATGAGCGATTCCTGCGGCTAGAGGAGGGTAAACAGTTCAACCTGTTCCTGCACCTCTTTCTACTATTCTACTAGCTAAAAGAAGGGTTAAGGCAGGAGGTAATAATCAGAATCTTATATTATTTATTCGAGGGAATGCTATATCAGGGGCTCCTAGTATTAAAGGTACTAATCAATTTCCAAACCCACCAATTATAATAGGCATTACTATGAAGAAAATTATAATAAATGCGTGAGCAGTTACAATAACATTATAAATTTGGTCATCTCCAATTAAAGAACCTGGTTGTCCTAATTCAGCACGAATTAATAAACTTAATGATGTACCAATTATTCCTGATCAAGCTCCGAAGATAAAATAAAGGGTTCCAATGTCCTTATGGTTTGTTGAATATAATCATTGTCGCGGTGAGGTGGCTGAAGTTTAGGTAATACATTGTAAATCTATTTATGGGGTGTTCCCCTCTCACCATAATTGGCTTTATAGTCTAAGTTAAGATATTAGACTGCAATTCTAAAGATGTTATAAACTAAGGCTTAAAAGATTATACTTATATTTATAGCTTTGAAGGCTATTTGTTTAAAATTAACATAAAGCCTTAAAGAATTACAAACAGAAGAGGGCTTAATAATAATCCTAAAATAGATAAGGTCACTAAAATTAATAGTAGTGGAGAAAGTGTTGTAGAAGGATTTAATCATTTTGGTTCACTATGGGTTAAAAGTAAAGCTGAAAATGTTAGTCGCAGATAGAAAAATAAAGTTACTAAGGTTATAATTACTATAACAGTAATTGTAAAGTAATTATTTCTTATAACTAAACCATTAATAATAATTCATTTCGGGAGAAATCCTAGGAATGGAGGTAATCCTCCTAATGATAATATATTTAAAAATATTATAAGTTTAATGGCAGGCGAATGAAATGAGGAAGAATAAATTTGGTATAAATGAGTTAAATTAAATTGACTAAATAAAATAATAGTAGTGATAGAAAGAAAGGAATAAAATAGGAAATATATAAACCAAAATAAATCTCCTAAAATAATAGAAGCTACCATCCACCCTAAGTGATTAATAGAAGAATAAGCTATGATTTTACGTAGTGAGGTTTGGTTAAAACCTCCTAACGATCCAGCTATAACTGAAGAAATAATTACAAAAGTATAAAATGTATTTAAATAAATAGTGTAGGATAATAGTATTATAGGAGCCATCTTTTGTCAAGTTATTAAAATAATATTACAAGACCAATTAAGTCCTTCCATTACTCCTGGGAATCAGAAATGGAATGGTGCTCCTCCTAATTTAATTAATAAGGCTGTGTTTAGAATTAATCTAGGGTCAATAATAGAATCCAAAGAAATTAATATAGAATGTAAAGAATACAATATTAGAACTGCGAATAATAAAATAGAAGAGGCAAGGGCTTGTACTAGAAAATATTTTAAAGCGGCTTCAGCAGAAAATTTATTATTTTGGGATATAAGTGGGATAAAAGAAAGTAAATTAATTTCTAAACCTGCTCAAGCTCCAAATCAAGATGAAGCAGAGATTGAAAATAAAGTTCCTAAAATAAGGGTAATTAAAAATAAAAGTCGCGACGGATTTAATAAAATTAGAAAAGGGGTAAAAATCCCATATATAGGGTATGAACCTATTAGCTTAAGCTTAGCTTACTTTTCTTAAGGGGTTTCTTTTTTTTATGTTTAAAAGAAACCCCTTTTATTTATATATAATATTTATAAGTGTAAGATGCACGAAAGTTTTTGATACTTTAAGGGATAGTTTAATTCTATTATAAATAATGAGAGTAGATAATCTACATGATTTATTCTATCAAAATAATCCTTTATTCAGGCATCTCATT